GAATATATAAGTAAATATAATAATATTTATGATAGTAAAAAAAAATATCCTTTTTGACATGGATAATGGATATCTAAAAAAAATATATGGAAATAAATTGCGTCCAATAGGATTTGAACCTATACCAAAGGTTTAGAAGACCTATGTCCTATCCATTAGACTATGGACGCTTTTCATTCCGATTTTTTCGGATTTTTTGCTTATTTTATGTTTTAAGAATCGTATTGTATGTGATGTGAGATGATAATTTTTTTTTTTGAATTGTGTATTCAATTCAATGATGCATTAATTAATACAGAATAGAGCGGGTAGCGGGAATCGAACCCGCATCGTTAGCTTGGAAGGCTAGGGGTTATAGTCGACGTTGATATCTTATTTTTAACGTCTCTAATTCAAAACCGAACATGAAACTTTGGTTTCATTCGGCTCCTTTATGGAAAATGTAGAAATTCCCAGATCCTAATCTAAGGCGGGAACGAAATTACAAAAGTAAAGGTTCACCCATAACATCTATGTCAGCTTTTTGCATGAATACATTCAATTCAAAACAACTTACTTTCTAGATGATCCTTCTAGAAGAGGTGATTTTAACAATCTTTCTAGTTACTTCGTTCTCTATTTCTATTTAAGAGAATCCTAAGGAAAAGTATTTTGTTTCCACCGAGCTAAAACAAATAATATGTTGGTCGAAGCCTCTAGTAAACTAAAGTCATCTTTTAATAGCTATTTTGCTTCTCTCTATATATAGTTCTATATATAAAATATAGAGAAGATTTAGTTACGATTCGAAACCTTTTTTTCTATCTTCATCCATAGATTTCTTACTTATACTCATTCGATTGGAAATATTGATCCAATTCAATAAAATTTTATGTTTCGTAATTTCATAATCCAAAATTTCTACTTTTAATTGAGTTTTGGATACAAATTACGAGAATGTATAATTTTTCTCAAATTTTGATTTAGAAGGAAAGGATTAATTCCTTTTAAGAAATAAAGTTTTCGATCGGAATAGTAACCGATAGACCCCTTAACTTTATAAAGGGTTAATAGAACGAATCACACTTTTACCACTAAACTATACCCGCTACAGTTGGATTATTGTATCGAAATATAACTTTTGTCGAACACTGAATTTGGATGTAACCAAGACATTATTAGAAAATAATCATGAAATTTTTAGTATTGGTATTTTTTGTAGGAGGATTTTATCAGATTCTGAAAAGATAGTTAAATAACTAAAAAAAGTTGTGTACTCCAAAAATGAAAAAATTGTTAGACTAATTGCTCGACTAAATGGGGAAGAAAAAATAAAAAGAAATGACACGTAAGTTCTATAGCTAGAGAATAGAAAGAGTCCTTTTTTTTTGTGCTTTTGTTTCGAATTTGTTTTATCATTATCAAAATGAAATAAGTCATTCTATGAATTCATTAAAACAAAAAAGGCCTGGCGAGGTACTGATCCGGCCAGGCCGTGGGAATGCTCCTTCCGGGGCAGAAGTCTTTATTTTTCTCTTCTTTTTTTTTTTTCTTTTTTTCTATACTTAAATATTGAAATTGAATCTTTTATTGAATTCGATTGAATTCGTCGAATCTTTTTTACTTTATCTAATTGTTTGGAATTTCAAATAAAATTTGTACTTAAATGTTGTATTACACAATACAACTTGTATATTTTGTATATATACATTATTGTTATATATAGCTTATATCTCGAATTTTAATTAATCGAATTAATTCGAGTTTATTACATATTTTCAAATTTTATAATTTTCCAAAATTAAATGTAAATATTGAATATTTTACTATACTAAATACCGTTTAATTTTCAACGGGGAGAGATGGCTGAGTGGACGAAAGCGTCGGATTGCTAATCCGTTGTACGAGTCATTCGTACCGAGGGTTCGAATCCCTCTCTTTCCGTTTCCATTGATAATGATAACGAAATCTTACTATTTACTATAAAGTTAAAGTTAATTTCTTTTGTGAATTTATAAAATTTTTTTGTCTTTTTTTTTCTAAATTATTCTATAAGAATAGAAAAAATCCATTTTCGAATTTTAACAAATTTAGACTAATATTCTAAATTTGTAATTCTATATTAGAAAAAAAAAAAGACAAAAAAATAAAACAAAGAACCCCGTTTTATTCTTATTCTTCGCGTCCAGGATTACGTCCTGGATCATTAGATAAGAATCCGAAAATGAAGAGAGAAACAAAGAATATTACTACTGTGTAAACAAAGAGTTTGAGAGTAAGCATTACACAATCTCCAAGATCATTTTTTTTTTGGAAAAAAGAGAATAGATTCTCTATTTTTATACCATATATCCTAGAATTTGAATTTTATTTGACATCGAAAACCGAAGTAGTTTTTCAAAATTGAAAAAAAATTGTAAAAAAAAAAAGAAATAAAAAATGAAGTTATTATTATCTTATCCATTATTATCTTACTTATCAATCATTTTAGTATACTTACTTGTTAATATTATGGAGGATCAAAATAAGGTTTTTCATTTACGAAAAATAGTTCGAATCGGAAAACGAGGCGATATTAATTGTGTCTATTCAAAAATTTGTATGTTTGAATCAAGCGTTCATACTGTAAGACTTGTCTGATTTTATCAATTATTTCTTATTTATTATTCAAATATTAGAAGAATTTTTCTTGAAAAAATCATTCATTTTTTTAGGACAGGATGAAAGATCTCATCGAAAACTTACAGCAGCTTGCCAAACAAAGGCTAATAGAAAAAAGAGTACAGGTATGACTGGCATAAAATCTACGATTGGACTCAAAAAAGCGTAGGCCTCAGGTAATTTGGCAAAGAAAAAACTACTCGAATAAAAGGCAGAATTAAGGCAGATCAAACTAAAGATATTAAGCATAACAGACATTTTTTTTTTTATTGCATTTTGATTGAGTTATTGATAGAAAGAAAAAATCCTTCTTTTTTTAACTTACTCACTCAATCAAAAAACCTTCTATTCTGCATTGAGAATAGAAGAAATTCTACTTTCATACAATATCTTAATAGAATTCTATATAATGATCAATAAATTTGTTTGAATTCTATATCTACATGTGTCAAAATACTAACAACAGAATTGAATTTATTTTTTCGATAGTTAGGCTGGAATTGACGAATAATCAATAACAATATTAGTGTTTATTAATGTCAAATAGAAATATAAGTGGGGCGTGGCCAAGTGGTAAGGCATCGGGTTTTGGTCCCGCTATTCGGAGGTTCGAATCCTTCCGTCCCAGAGCATATGTAATTGAATCCCAGAGCATACATATGTAATTTAAGATTGCATTTTTCTGTTTCTAAAATGAATATTGGGTAGAATTCGATTTTTTCTGTTAATGATTTTAACCAAAATGAATCTTATTTTTTTTTTCACATTGTATTAAATAAAGGAAGATAAGTATTCAAATGACACACGGATACAAGTAAATCCATTGGAGATTTAGTTAAGATGGAGTTCTAGATTACACGAATTTTAATTACAAAATCCAAAAAAGTTTGTTTTTAATCATATATCTCCTATAATTCTAATATTCATATATAATATAGAAATGAATGAATTTTTATTCATCCCGGAAAAGAAATTTGATTTTTCCAATCTAATTTTTTATTAAATTTTGATTTCTTTTATTGATTCGCCATTTAGTATTATTAAACTGAAAAAGAAAGATGGATTTTAATTTATTCGGGATGTTGCCTTTTTTTTAATTATAAAAAAAAAGTAACGTTACATTACTAATAATAACTTAAGATATATTCCATATCCATGTATTGACTGCCCTGACTGAACCAATGACTATTCATGATTCTATAATTGAATCAACCGCATACCGGTTCCAAATTTGAGGAATGTTATGGTAAAACTTCGTTTGAAACGATGTGGTAGAAAGCAACGTGCGACTTGAAGGACATAATCTATTGTGGATTCTTATATCCATCATTCTATAATAAAGGATGCTCTTGACTCGACATCTTTTGCTCTGTTCCACTCGAAGCCGCATTGCATTTTTGTTGGGGTGTAATGGAAATAGTACATGATGGAGCTCGAGTAATAAAGTATTGAGCTATTTCTCAAGAAAAAAGAGAAGGGTCTAGGGTTAGTATCAATCAATAAGTTGGAACAACTTCGTAAGTCTATTTTTGACAGATAAATCAAAAGGATCAAAATAAAATAAGACTTTTTCGAGAAAAAAAAATTATATATATATCGTGGGTAATCCGCTGTTAGTATGATTCCATTTTTTGATAGAAAGAAATAACAAAAAGGCATGTTGCTGCCATTTTTTAAAGGATTAAAAATCAACGAAGTAATGCCTAAACCCAATGATTCAAAAAAAAAAGATAAAGATTTCCGTAACAAGGAAATACCCTTTAGAATTGTTAATTGTCGTAACATAACAATTGGATTTGTAGTAGAATACTGAATTCAACTTGATTATAAATGAAATAAAAGGGTATTTGAGACTGCTCAATAAATGAAAGAAATGCCAAATTATTTTCTTTTGAGCTATTTTATTTAAGAGTTATTCAACTTGAGTTATGAGTATACAAATGATTTTTTTAGTAACTAAATTAAATATTAAAAAAATGAAAAGACCCTAATTCTTAGTCTAATTCATTTCATTTTTTGATGGACTTTTTGGATTGGTCATTCTAATTTCTATATACCTAACGTTAAATCATTTTTCTCGAGCCGTACGAGGAAAAAACCTCCTATACGTTTCCCGGGGGGGATCTAATCTATCCCAATGAGCCGTCTATCGAATCGTTGCAATTGATGTTCGGTCCCGAAGAGAGGGAAGAGATTTGCAGAAAGTGGGTTTTTATGATCCAATAAAAAATCAAACTTATTTAAATGTTCCTGCTATTCGAAATTTTCTTGAAAAAGGTGCTCAACCAACAGAAACTGTCTATGATATTTTAAAGAGGGCGGAGGTTTTTAACGAAGTTCAATTAATGAAATAAAAAAAAATAATGTGGTTGTAGTTTGGTAGAACTTTTTTTATTCCTTTTCTATTCTTGTATATTTTTTATATGGTGCCAATTCAACACAAAACTTTGTTTATATATTTCACTTTTTTTCTACTTCGCTTTCAAAATAACAATATATAATATATATTATATGTCTTATTTCTTTTTTTAATATTATTGAATATTTAATATAATATTCATATTGACAAGAGTATATTGAACAAATATAATTCAATTTTGAAGTAAAAAAATAAGAAATAAAAAAATGAAATGGTTTATTTTCGACTTCCGTCTACTAAATGATTTTTTTTTTCTTTTTTATTCGAGGATTTATTGAATTTTTTTTGATATAGAGTTTGTATCTAAAAAATAGAGAATATTTGGTCTATAAATGTATTTTATCTAATAATTTTTTGTATTGTCATCGGATCTATTTTTTTATGTTCCGAATCAATTAGAAAACCTTGTTTCGATGTTTTGCTAATTCAAAGTTTTGCTTCTAATACATTTTATTTTTATCTCGATTGTATCTACATAACATATCTCTTTTTCGGGTTGCTAACTCAACGGTAGAGTACTCGGCTTTTAAGTGCGGCTACAATTTTTTACATATTTGGATGAAGCAAGAAATTCGTCTACATCATCGGTAGAGTTTCTAAGACCACGACTGATCCTAAATGGAAATGAATGGAAAAAAGAGCATGTCGTATCAATATAAAATTCGGAGAATATTTCATTCTTACCAAATGGGTACAAAATTCTATTTGAATTTTTGTAAGGGAACGAAATGAATTCAAAGTTGGGTCAATTGAATAAATGGATCGAACCTTAAGGTTCAAATTATGAAGAAAGAAAGAACAACGAGCTTATTTTCATAATTTGAATGATTTCCCGATCTAATTAGACGTTAAAAAAATTAGTGACTGATGCGGGAAAGGATTCTCCCACGAGTGGATATTTTGTTTTTAGAGTGAATCCTAATTATTATTCATTCTCTATTAAGGAGATGGAGCTGAATGTGTAAAAGAAAGAGTATATTGATAAAATAAATACTTTATTCCAAAGTCAAAAGAGCGATTGGGTTGAAAAAATAAAGGATTTCTAACCATCTTATTTTGTTATAAGATTATAAGATAAAAAAAGAAATTAGATGAAAAAAAAAATAGAGAATCCACGGATGAATTTACCCGTCTCCGGGGTTTTTTTTATTTCCTAATAAAATACCTTGTTTTGACTGTATCGCACTATGTATCATTTGATAATCCAAGAAACCCTCTATTTTTACTTTTGTTTTCAAAAAAAAAATGGAAGAATTACAAGGACATAGAGAACTAGATAGGTCTTGGCAACATAACTTTTTATATCCACTTATCTTTCAAGAATATATTTATACATTTGCATATGATCATGGTTTAAATAAATTGATTTTATTAGAAAATGTGGTTGACCAGAAATACAGTTTACTAACTGTAAAACGTTTAATTACTCGACTGTATCAACAGAATCATTTGATTCTTTCTGCTAATGATTCAAATCAAAATGAAATTTTTGGGCACAAACACAAAAAGAATTTGTATTCGCAAATGATAACAGAAGGGTTTGCAGTCATTGTGGAAATTCCATTTTCCTTACTATTAATATCTTCCCTAGACGGAAAAGAAAAAAAAATAGTAAAATCTCCTAATTTGCAATCAATTCATTCAATATTTCCTTTTTTAGAAGACAAATTCTTATATTTAAATTATGTGTTAGATATATTAATACCTTACCCCGCCCATCTAGAAATCTTGGTTCAAACTCTCCGATACTGGTTGAAAGATGCTTCTTCTTTGCATTTATTACGATTCTTTCTTTATGAGTGTCGTAATTGGACTAGTCGTATTACTTCAAAAGAATCCATTTCCTTTTTGAAAACAAGGAATCGAAGATTATTCTTGTTCCTATATAATTTCTATGTATGTGAATACGAATCCTTTTTTGTTATTCTCCGCAATCAATCCTCTTATTTAAGATCAACATCTTTTGGAGCTCTTCTTGAACGAATACATTTCTACAGAAAGTTCAAATATCTAGTTAACGTTAAGGCTTGTGCGGTTATCCTATGTTTTTTCAAAGAACCTTTCCCACATTATGTTAGGTATCAAGGAAAAGCCCTTCTGGCATCAAAAGGGACATCTCTTCTGATGCATAAATGGAAATATTACTTTATCTCTTTCTGGCAATGTTATTTTTCTGTGTGGTCTCAACCAAGAAGAATCTATATCAATCAATTATCAAACTACTCCCTCGACTTTATGGGTTTTCTTTCAAGTGTGCGATTCAACTCGTCAGTAATACGGAGTCAAATGTTAGAAAATTCATTTCTATTAGAGAATATTCGTAACAAGTTCGATACCATAGTTCCAATTAGTCCTCTAGTTGGCTCGTTGGCTAAGTCGAAATTTTGTAACGTATTAGGACATCCTATTGGTAAGTCGGTTTGGACTGATTTATCTGATTC